CTGCTCGTTGCATACCTTGATCCACTACTGTCCGAATAGCATTTCCTGCTGCGGTTTGAGCGGCAAATGGTGTACCCCTTCTTGTACCCTTGAATCCACAAGCCCCGGCAGAGGACCAAGAAATTACTCGACCCCGTACATCTGTAACAGTCACAATGGTATTGTTGAAACTTGCTTGAACATGAATAACTCCCTTGGGGATTCTACGTGTATTCTTACGTGAACCAATACGTCTATTTCTACGCGAACCAATTTTTGGTATAGGTTTTGCCATATTTTATCATCTCATAAATATAAGTCAGAGATATATGGATATATCCATTTCATGTCAAAACAGATCCTTATTCTTTTTTTTTTTTTTTACTTATTTTATTTATTTATTTGTACATCTGTACATCGGGTCCTTTAGATTTCGAGAGTCTTTTTGTTTTAGAAAGATTATCCTTGTCTTTGTTTATGTCTCGGGTTAGAACAAATTACTATAATTCGTCCCCGCCTACGGATCAATCGACATTTTTCACAAATTTTACGAACGGAGGCCCTTATTTTCATATTTGTCATTCCTTTTTTTAATTCCGAATCTACTTATTGGAAGAAAATAAGTTTCTTGAAATTTTTAATTTCGAATTGTATCCTCACGAAAGAATGTTGAAATTGAAAAAACCGCCTAATCATTCAAGTCTTTGCTTTGAAGTCTCTAAATTATACGCCCTTTGGTTGAATCATAAGGACTTACCTCAATTTTTAGTCTATTTCCTGGTAGTATACGTATAAAACTACATGAAATCCTTTACGAAACAAAAACCAGAATAATTTTTTTGTTATCTAAACGAATCCGGAAGATACATACCATCGGTAAGTTGTTCAGTAATTAAACCCTCATGAATCCATTTTTGTTGTTTCATTCCAGGTAAAACCGCTTTGAAGTATCAACTAATGTAAGAGGGATAATATTATAAACTTGTCCTTTCTCTTTTTTCACAAATATGACCGTGTCGGCTATTAGAAAGATTACCATATATAACACAAAACTTCTCCGCCGATTCCTTCTAGTCGAGCCTTTCGGTCTGTCATTATACCTCGAGAAGTAGAAAGAATTACAACCCCCATTCCGCCTAAAATTCTAGGAATTCGTTGATAGTTAGAATATATTCGTAGACCGGGTCGACTGATCCGTTTTAAATTTAAAACAGTTCTATATGGTCCTTTCCTATTTCTTCTATGTCGTAGGGTTAAAACCAAAAAATATTTATTGCTTTCTTGATGTTTTCTCACGTTTTCAATAAAACCTTCTTGTAAAAGGATTTTAACAATATTTTCAGTGATGTTAGTAGATGGTATTCGAACTGTTCTTTTTTTATTCATGTCAGCATTTCGTATAGAGGTTATTATGTCAGCAATAGTGTCTTTACTCATGATAAACTAAGATTTTTGTTTCCCCCGAATTTTGATATAATCAACATGCTCTTTTTCTTTTTTTCTGAATTTTTTAATATTTATGAATTCTTTTTTTTTTTTTTATATTTATGAATTATTAAAGATATATACGTGATAGATAAACAATTTACTAATTAATTAAATAAATTTAATCAATTTCATTCAAATACTATATTAAGGTCTTCCCCTATAATACTTCAGGTGCTAATGAAACTATTTTAGTGAAATTTAACTGTCTTAATTCCCGGGCGATCGCGCCGAAAATTCGGGTTCCTTTTGGATTTCCTTCTTGATCAATAACAACCGCAGCGTTGTCATCATATCGTATTATCATACCGTTGTCGCGTTTGAGTTCTTTACAAGTACGTACAATGACAGCTCGGACCACTTCTGATCTTTCTAGAGGTGTATTTGGTACTGCTTCCTTGATTACAGCAACAATAATGTCACCAATATGAGCATATCGTCGATTACTAGCTCCTATGATTCGAATACACATCAATTCTCGGGCCCCGCTGTTATCCGCTACATTCAAATGGGTTTGAGGTTGAATCATATCATTTTTTTATCGGTTTTTTCTTTTTCAATGCAAAGGTATAAATAAAAAAAAGAAATATTATTTGTTCAAAACAAAAAAAGAAATCTGCAATTGTTTTTTTTTTCATCCCAAAAACCCCTTTCGTTTGTTTCTACATTCCTATCCAGAAAGAATGAATTGAGTTCGTATAGGCATTTTAGATGCCGCTATTGAAATAGCCCTTCTAGCTATATTTTCTGCTACTCCGCTCATTTCATAAAGTATTCTACCGGGTTTAACGACAGCTACCCAATATTCGGGAGATCCTTTCCCCGAACCCATACGTGTTTCTGTAGGTCTTACTGTAACAGGTTTGTCTGGAAATATGCGTACCCATATTTTTCCACCGCGGCGTGCATTTCGTGTCATTGCTCGCCGCCCTGCTTCTATTTGTCTAGATGTGATCCAAGCGGGTTCAAGCGCTTGAAGAGCATATCTACCGAAGCAAATACGATTACCTCGATAAGATATTCCTTTCATTCTTCCTCTGTGTTGTTTACGGAATCTGGTTCTTTTGGGGTTATAGTTGATGGTTGTTTAGCAATTCCATCCATCTCTACTACAGAACCGGACACGAGAGTTTCTTCTCATCCAGCTCCTCGCGAATTAAACAATTTTAAATAATTAAACAAAAAAAAATACACGGTTAATAATATATGGAATCGTGGGATTCTTTGAAATTTGATCTAATCGATTATAAATTAGAAATTTTTTGTGTTTTAATATATAATTTAACACGTATTCTATTTATAGATAATGTCGTTTTGGTAGAACGCTATAATGAATCTTTATTTTGTTTTTCCTTTTATTTCGAATCGACTAAAACTTAGAAATAAAAAAAAAATTCGCGGGCGAATATTTACTCTTTCAACATTCAGTTGTAAGATTAGTCTATGACATGACCTCTCAGAATAAATGAATAGGTTTCTGGTTCGTTCCGCCATCCTACTCAATGAATCATTAGGATTCGTTTTCAATAGAATCTTATGCATTCACAGGTTCTGTCGTTCCCACCACTTCTCGATTAATGATTAGGTCTGAATTTTACAACGGAGCCTCCAATTAAATTTATTCTTGAGTCAACCTTCTCAGTCTTTATTGGCTCGGGGCTCTTGATTTTTTGTTCTATGCACGGATTTGTCTAATTATGGATCAATCAGTATTGATGCTTTATTACATTCCCTTTATATGAGATGACTCATAGACCTTACATATTGGAATTCTATATCATTAATATTCTTTTTCTATCTTTCTCTCACCCTTCCATTTATCTGTATACTTTATATTGCTTTACAACCCATAATCAGATTTTTTTTTGTTTGTTTATGTAAAAAAGATTTCAGTTGCTACAATGATATGACTTATATATCATATCTTGACTGGTTCTTTCTATCCAGATAACACGAAGTGATGAGTTGGTTATTAGTTCTATAGTTATCAGTTTGTACTATGGGCTGTCCATTTTTTTGAATCCCAACCCTAAAAAAACCAACGAGTCACACACTAAGCATAGCAATTATATCAAATGATTAATCGAATTTTTATTCAACCTTATAGAATTGTTCTTTTTTTTTTTTTTTATTTATCAGAAAAAGAATGAAAGAGTTTGCCATTTTTTGTTTTATCACCAGATATAACTAAATATAAGTCAAGTAAGTTCTTATTATTCCTCGTCTACAAATATCCAAATTTTGATGCCTAATACCCCATAGATAGTTCGAACTGCATAGGAACAATAATCAATTTTAGCTCGAATGGTTTGTAGAGGAACTCTACCTTCTCGGATCCATTCAACACGTGCAATTTCTTTTCCGTCGATACGCCCTGCAATTTGTACTTGAATCCCTTTTGTACCTGCCTGTTCAGTTAATTCAATAGCTTTTTTCATTGCTTTGCGAAATGAAACTCTATTCTTTAATTGTCCGGCTATAAATTCTGCAAGAATATTGGGGTGCCCGTAAGGATTTGCAATTCTTGTAATAGCAATGTTGAGTTTTCGGTTTACACAAGTGAGTTCTTTTTGTACATACGTCTGTAATTCTTCGATTCTTCGAGTCCTGTCTTCTATTAATAACTTGGGGAATCCCATATAGATTATGACCTGAATCAAATCGATTCTTTTTTGAATCTCTATACGTGCAATTCCCTCTACATTAGAGGATATTTTCATATTATTTTGCACATAATTTTTGATACAATCTCGTATTTTTTGATCTTCTTGTAGATCCTTTGAATAATTTTTTGGTTGTGCAAACCAAAGAGAATGATGACCTTGGGTTGTACCAAGTCTGAAACCAAGTGGATTTATTTTTTGTCCCATAGTCCCCCACTACTATATATATCGTGAAACGTGACATCTGTTTGTATTTTTTTTTTATTCATTCTATTTTTTTTAAGCATAACATAATATAGCGTATTTGTATTTTTTATAATATAAAATATTCTTCCTTTAAGTATTCCTCAGCTCTAATTTATAGAATTTCCTTTTATCTATTTCTTCCTCTTCATCTAAAGATATATCTTTCAATACAATAGTTATATGACAAGTGGATCTTTTTATAGGATAACCCCGTCCTCGAGCCCGGGGCTTTAATTTTTTCACAGTTGTGCCCTCGTTGACTTCGGCTTTACTAATGATTAAACTTGTTTCGTTCAAACCCTTATTGTGATTAGCATTTGCTGCTGCAGAATAAACCAATTTTAAAATGGCATAACATGCTCGATAAGGCATAAGTTCTAGTATCATAAGTGTTTCTTCATAGGACCGCCCACGAATTTGATCAATTACTCTTCTCGCTTTGTGAGCAGACATACATATATGTTGACCTAAAGTGTATACTTCTGTATATTTCTTCACCTTTCTCTTCTGTATCATAAGATTCACCTCTCATTAATGAACGATAAGCATCTATATTTTATTATTTTTTAATTAATTATTAATATTAACGACGGGATCTATTATCATTTTTCGCATGCCCCCGGAAAT